TGACAAAAAAAGAGGATAAATGGTTAGGGGGTAAAATGGGCCTTTTTTTTATTGGGGATAGAGGGACTTGAACCCTCACGATTTCTAAAGTCGACGGATTTTCCTCTTACTATAAATTTCATTGTTGTCTGTATTGACATGTAGAATGGGACTCTATCTTTATTCTCGTCCGATTAATCAGTTCTTCAAAAGATCTATCAGACTCGGGAGTGAATGATTTGATCACTGAATATTCGATTCTTCCTTCAACTTGGAATCGATTCACAATAATTCTTAAATTTTTCATATAAAAAAATAAGGATTCGAGTCGTGATTAATTATTTGATATTTCAGTATGTATACGTACGTATACAGGGTCATCTTTTCTGTAGTTTCGATAGAAGGATTCGATTCCTCTACCAATGCAGTCAACTCCATTTGTTAGAACAGCTTCCATTGAGTCTCTGCACCTATCCTTTTTTGATTCCCGCTTTCTGAACCCTTGTTTTCTGAACACAGGATTTGGCTCAGGATTGCCCATTTTTAATTCCAGGGTTTCTCTGAATTTGGAAGTTACCACTTAGTAGGTTTCCATACCAAGGCTCAATCCAATCAAGTCCGTAGCGTCTACCAATTTCGCCATATCCCCCTTATGAGGCCGAGATCTCATTGGGATCCCCCCTCTTATGTTGGAACCCTTGAATTCATTAGATACTGATTCCTATATCGAAAAAGTGTCTGCTCCTATTTCTTACCCATCTTCTTTCATCTCTATCGGTGGGCCAGTATTTGGTCCAATCGGAAATGATTCTATCATTGATGTATCTGCAATTCAATATGGATGGATATATCCCACATATACATGTCTCTCTCCCTCTCATTTTTCCCGCGCGATTGGGAATACTGGAACGGTCGATATTCATTCTTCTTTTTTTTTCGTCCTATCTCCTCCCTTTCCGAATGAAACCAGAGGAATGTCTCATTATGATCTGAATTGCATTCTTATCTTATCCTTTCCTTAGGACCGATCCGCTCTAATCTAATAGAATTTAGAATTAATAGAATCTGCTATAACTAATATGGATATAGTTATATATAATTATTTCAAATGTAATATTTTGCATTTAAAGAAAAAAAATTCGAAATCAAAGAAATAGAAATTTCTAATAATAAAATTTCTAATCTAATAGAAAATATAATAAGAATTAATAGAATGATAATATAAATCACTCGAATTTTCAATAAAAATTCTATATAGTTAGAGTTATATTCTAATATATAAGAATATTCTTATGATATTAATTAATCATTTTTAATGGAATAGAATTCGATTCTTCATTCTATTAATATTAATTATTATATAGTTAAGATTCCGGTAGTTTACCGAATTCCTATGCACTATTTCTGTTATGCGAGCCCGCTTAGCTCAGAGGTTAGAGCATCGCATTTGTAATGCGATGGTCATCGGTTCGATTCCGATAGCCGGCTTTTCTCTATTTGTCCGATTTTTTCCATGATTGATAATGTCTCCTTGAGATCAAGGAATATTGAAAAGACTCCTCCCCTTTTTCTTTTACAAATGTCGGGTCACCGATCTATTATGTCGTGGGAACTTACAACTATGAATAAAAAACTGATTGGAGCAGTGAAATCTCTACAGAACAAATCAAGAAAAGGATCCTTAACTTCCTATATATACAAAATAATCCGGATATTGATACAATTCATCATTCTTCTTTGTAGTACTTCAGTAGATTTATCTTCGTTTATCGTTTAGTTCAGTCTGACTTAGGTTTATTCTGTAAAATGAAATTTCAATAAAATAAATAAAAGGGGAGTCTTTATGTCTCGTTACCGAGGGCCTCGTTTCAAAAAAATACGCCGTCTGGGAGCTTTACCGGGACTAACTAGTAAAAGACCTAGACCGGGAAGTGATCTTAGAAACCAATCGCGTTCCGGGAAAAGATCTCAATATCGTATTCGTCTAGAAGAAAAACAAAAATTGCGTTTTCATTATGGTCTGACAGAGCGACAATTGCTTAGATATGTTCGTATAGCTGGAAAAGCCAAAGGGTCAACAGGGCAAGTTTTACTACAACTACTTGAGATGCGTTTGGATAACATCCTTTTTCGATTGGGTATGGCTTCGACCATTCCTGGAGCCAGGCAATTAGTTAACCATAGACATATTTTAGTTAATGGTCGTATAGTAGATATCCCAAGTTATCGCTGCAAACCCCGAGATATTATTACTACGAGAGATGAACAAAGATCCAGAGCTTTGATTCAAAATTATATTGATTCATCCCCCCACGAGGAATTGGCAAAACATTTGACCTTTCACTCATCCCAATATAAAGGATTAGTAAATCAAATAATAGATAGTAAATGGATCGGTTTGAAAATCAATGAGTTGCTAGTCGTAGAATATTATTCTCGTCAGACTTGAACCTAACTAAAATAACAAAGCTTCGGACAATTTTGCCCCCCCTTTTTCGCCAAAGTCAAGTAAATAAGGGGT